GGTCAAGTCAAATAGTCTTCTTCAAAATCTACATACTATGGCTAGGAATGTGGTACTAAGGAATTCCCGGCATCTCGTAGAATAGAAATAGAAAAAGAGTATAAACAAACAAAAGGCTTTTTAAAATTTCATTTTTTATCAGAGATAATCATATCATATAATAATTACTAAAAAGAATTTGGTTCTTTTTACAAATTTGATGTCGATAAATCCGCGAGTCTAGAAATTCATTTCGGACAATTGAACCTTCTCGAACTGTTTCTTTTTAAGAACCAAAAAGATTTGTGCCAAAATAACAGATGCGAAGAAGAACAAAAGGCCTTGTACACGTAATGGATCTTGAAGTACTATTTCTGCATCTCCCTGACCAAATCCGCCCACATTAGGATTACTTGTCAACGGTTGATCCAATTTGATAGATTCGCCTTCTGAAATAAGAAGTTCTGGCCCCCGAGGGATAATATCAACCACTTGACGTCCATCCGATGTATCCGCTATGGTTATTTCGTATCCCCCTTTTTCTTTTCGTAGGATTTTGCTTACTATACCAGATGCTGTAGCATTATAAACTGTATTGTTACTCTTGCTCCCGTCAGGATAAATCTGGCCCCTTCCCCTGTTTCCGCCTACGTAAATAGGATATTTTAAGAAGTGAATGTCTTTATTAGTAGCGGGGTCGGGGGAAAGAATAGGAAAGGTTATTTCACTATATTTCTGACCAGGAACAGGGCCTATGACAAGAATATTTTTTTGATTGGGGCGATAGCTCTGAAAAGACAGATTGCCCATCTTTTCTTTTATCTCGGGGGAAATACGATCGGGAGGGGCTAATTCAAAACCCTCTGGTAAAATAAGAACAGCCCCCACATTCAAAGCCCCCTTTTTACCATTAGCAAGAACTTGTTTCAGTTGCATATCATAAGGAATTCGAACAACTGCTTCAAATACAGTATCGGGAAGTACCGCTTGCGGAACCTCAATATCGACCGGTTTATTAGCTAAATGGCAATTGGCGCATACAATACGTCCAGTCGCTTCTCGTGGATTTTCATAACCCTGCTGTGCAAAAATGGGATATGCATTTGAAATGGATGTACGAGTTATGATATATATCATGAGCGATAAGGAAATAGATCGAGTAATCTGTTCCTTTATCCAAGAAAAAGTATTTCTAGTTTGCATGGTCCAAGCATTGATCCCAAAAATTTCTACAATAAATTGGGGTAGGTCACTAATGGAGTTTCCTATCCACGATTCTGTTATTTACTGGAATAATTTGACTGGATTAATAGAAATTAATTTCTATTTTTATAGAAATATAGGAGGAATCCGCGGGATGGCTAGAAATATAAAGTGATTTTCAACGCTTTGCTTATATACAACTGCAAAGTAAGAAACATTCTAATTGGATTAGGTAGATAATTTTTCAGTCATTCATTGAATGATAAATCACTACAAGTGACGGAGATACGCGATTTAAATAACGGAAAATCCAATATTTGAAAATTGTATCTACAATGACTGGAAAAGTGGAAACAAGGCCAGATATAATTTGATCATTATGAACAAATCCAAAATCCTTGTAGACAAAGCCAATCAGCAGTTCCCAACCATGCGGCGAATGAAATCCGATACACAAATCAGTTAATAAAAGAAGAGAAAAAGCTTTTATTGTGTCACTTAAGTTATATAGGAATTCCTGAGCCCAAGAGTTAAGAATAAAAAGTTCTTTATTACCCAAAATAGAATAACCACTTAGAATAATGAAACAGATTATATTTGTCGAGAAGTGCAAAATCGTATGAATACGACCCTCGTTGTGTATCTTGATTAATTGGATTGTTTCTTTGTGAATTCCTATACCAAGGTTTTGTAGATGTGTCTCCGAGTATTCCTTGATCATTTCCTCTAACAAAAGAAGTTCCTTTAATTCTATAAATTTTTCTAGAATACTCTTTTCTTCAATATCATTCAAAAAAGTTTCGGATTGCCTAGTATTACACCAATTAGTAACCCAAGATTCCAGACTTTTTTGAAATGAGAGAGAAATCCACCAGGGCAAAAATACTATAGATGCAAGATATAAAAGAGAAGTGAATGCTTTCTTTTTTGCCATTTTTCACTGTAATTGTTAATGAACCCATCTCATTCGTCGACTCTATGTAATCTAATATTTCTCTCACGCATCAGTTCTATTAAAAGTCTCAATTCCAACAAGTAAAAAGGGGGGGGGGAATTTCCTTATTTAGAAATGGTTGATTATGTATGAGATATTTCAATTTTTTCTTATTTTTTTTTTTTTAATTGAGTTGTGTATATTTCGATACATATAAAAGATCCCCAAAAGAGTTTTTTTATACTTGTTCCATATATGTCTGCTTTGACTCGAATGAATGTTCTGAAGAAACCTCGATTAAGTTATGTTATATATGTTATAGAATGATTCTTGCGTTTTTGCCCTTCTGCTGAGAAAGCATTTATTTCTCGGCTAATTTCTTAAAATACTTCAATTGGTACACGCAAGAAATAGGCCAATTCAGCAGCTTTTTGTTCCATTTCCCGTGGAGTAAAATTCTCATCAGTACGAGTCAATGGAATGGCTCCCTGGCCTCTGATATCCATATAAAGGACACGCCGAGCATAAATACCCTCTTTAACTTCTATTCTGATGGACTGAATATCTTTTATAAAAAATTGGAGGAAGACCCTCCGATTTTTTCCAGGAAATCCCCAACGAAAGATACACACTATTCCGTCTTTTCTATCAAATCGATCATAACCACTACCTACATTCCACGAAATTGTGCACCACAAATAGGAGCTAATAAAAAGACCCGCGATCCCATAGAAAGACATCACAATTCCTTGTGGAAAAAAAACTATTTGCTGAGACGGAAATAAAGATATCAAATTTCTACCAAGATAACTTGAGGTTCCAACCAACAAGAATCCTAATGAACCTAAAAAAAGGATAACAGCCCAGCAGAAATTACTTGTTTTTCGAGCCCCCGTTATAGGTTCTATCCATATATGTTCTGATCGACAACTCATACTTTATCCAGTTGCTTTTTTTTTATTGAGAGAATACCCCAAATGAATTTGACTTTAGTCCTTTTGTTTCCGAAGTAACCCGCATCAACTAGTACTAGTTTGATGTGAACCTTTAGGAGTAATTCATTAAATTGGTTAGATCTAAACTAATAACATACCCTTCGTATGATCTCACTAAAGATAGCCACATGCATATAGATAGACCAACTTTACAGTTCAGCCATCCGCCGATTCGGGTCTATTTGAAAATCGCTAGAATATAGTATTTTCTGGAGACATAAGAGTTTTTCGGCGGAAGCCGCTTATACCAATTTGTCTAAATGGATATCTGTGTTATGATACAAGCGTAAATTTTGAAAAAAAAAAATAGATGATAATTTGTGCCATCGGCTCTAAACAATCTTGTTTTTTTGAACATGAAGAAATAAAGAAGCCATTGCGATTGCCGGAAATACTAGGCCTACTAAAGGGACCAAAACAGAGGGAAAGTTAAGAGTTGTCATAGAATGGGTACCTCGATTTACTATTTGTACCTGTTATTTTTATTTAGATTTTATATTTATTATTTATAATATAAAGATATCTTATTATATATAAAGAATAAAGATATCTTATTATAATTTGATAATTCTAAATTGTAATTATTATTACTTTTTACTTTACTTAATATCTATTCTATTAAGTATAGATATAAGTATATATCTAAGTGAGTATATAATGTAGTTTTTCATTTCATCTTTCTACATGACAGATTTGAAAGAATATGGATGAGATATTATTTTATTCATTTTTTGCTCTTGGCTTCGAATTTCATTTACTAAGCACTTAAAAATAAATTAGATTCTTTTTATATTGAAGGGTTTGTTAGAATGCCATACAGCAGGGATTCTTAGTAAAAATAAGATTATCATAAGATATAGAAAGATAAAAAATTCTATATTTTCTATAAAATATAGATTAGATTTTAATTTCATTATATATGATGAGAAGAAGATATTTTTTATTTGCCTAATTTCACGAAAATAAGAATTTCATTTTTTATCTTGTTGATAGAGGCTTCTTGATCAATAATCAGAAATATAGAAAAAAGGGGCAGATTTTCTATTTTCTGTGACTTTTGATTATTTGATAGAATTAGATCTTATGTCAACAAAGACAACCCTATTCATCTAATTTTGATTCAAAGGAAAGAAAGTGTGGAGTTGAAATAACTCACTCAGAACGCTTTTTAAAGGATTACGTGGTACGATTAGATCGAATAAGCCCTTCTGGAATAAATACTCAGACGCTTGTGAACCGTCGGGTACTGTTTTATTCAATGTTTGTTCAATTACTCTTTTACCCGCAAAGGCAATGTAGGCATTGGGTTCGGCAATAATGATATCCCCCAACATACCAAAACTAGCTGTCACCCCACCAGTAGTAGGAGATGTAAGGATTGGTACATAGAATAACTTTTTGTTTGATTGATAATCATATAAAGCAGAAGATATTTTAGCCATTTGCATCAAGCTCAAACTTCCTTCTTGCATGCGTGCCCCTCCAGAAGCACACACTATAATAAGAGGTAGAAATTCTTTAGTAGCGTATTCAATCAAACGGGTAATTTTCTCCCCCACTACGGATCCCATACTACCTCCCATAAACTGAAAATCCATAACCGCAATTGATACGGTAATACCGTTTAGTTGCCCTATGCCTGTTTGAACAGCCTCGGTTAATCCTGTTTTTCTTTGATAAGAATCGATACGTTTTTTATAAGGCTCCTCCTCCGAATGAAATTGAATGGGATCCAGAGAGACCATGTCTTCATCCATCGGCTCCCAAGTACCCGGATCGATCAAAAGTTCAATTCTATCTGAACTACTCATTTTCAAATGATATCCACATTGTTCACAAAGATTCATTTTTGATTGAAAACTTTTCTTATAATTTAATCCAAAACAACT